AAGCCGTTCAAACAGGTATAGGTCAACTAAATAGCATTCCTGTAGCAATAGGGGTTATGGATTTTCGGTTTATGGGAGGTAGTATGGGATCTGTAGTAGGAGAGAAAATCACTCGTTTGATTGAGTATGCTACTAATCAAAACCTACCCCTTATTATAATGTGTGCTTCCGGTGGGGCACGCATGCAAGAAGGAAGTTTGAGCTTGATGCAAATGGCTAAAATTTCGTCAGCTTTATTTGATTATCAATCGAATAAAAAATTATTCTATGTATCAATTCTTACATCCCCTACTACTGGAGGAGTGACAGCTAGTTTTGGTATGTTGGGAGATATCATTATTTCTGAACCCAACGCCTACATTGCATTTGCAGGTAAAAGAGTAATTGAAGAAACCTTGAATACGCTAGTACCTGAAGGTTCACAAGAAGCTGAATATTTATTCAATAAAGGTTTATTTGATCTAATTGTACCACGTAATCTTTTAAAAGGCGTTCTAAGTGAGTTATTTCAGTTGCACGCTTTCTTTCCTTTGAATCCAAATTCGATCGACCAGTAAGGTCAATTTTTTATTTGTAACAAAAAAAGTAGTTAGTTATCATAATTTATCAAAGCAAAAATGATAAAAATGATATGATTATGATAAAGAATCAATCATAATAGAATAATGGAAATGGGGTTTTCGTGGTTGCCATACAAATTCTATTTCTATAACTAGAATGACTATAACTCTATATAATATACAGACTGAAAAGTTGCAGATAAATTTTTTTTTATATTTGACTTTATATTCCATTCCTGATTAGTAATCAGAGAACCTCTATTCTATGAACACTCTTACTTCTGTAAATTGAAAAGTTGGCAAATAAAACGAATTTGATCTTCCTTTCTTACATCTGTCAAATTCTAAAAAAATAGCCTTTTGCATTTTAATATATTAATATTGGCGGATTATTGTCGGAGACTCTCCGTTTTGACTAACAAACGAATATCTTTTGGATCAGATTCTAGCGAATCTTTCGGAACTTTGTAAGCAACTCTTTTTTTTATATTTAAAAGACAAGAGCAAAAGAAGAAGAAAAGATGAAGAATAAAAAAGTGGAGTCTAAAACATATATTTTTTATGGAGAAGGCTAATTAAGTTCATTTAATTAGTTCTACATTTCTTGAACTTAATATATACTATACTCACTTAGATATAATTAGTATAATTATATAGAATTAGAATTCTAATTAAGTTAAGATAATTTTAGAACAATATAACAAACAGGTACAACTAGTAAGTCGAGGTACCCATTCTATGACAGATATAAACTTTCCCTCTTTTTTTGTGCCTTTCGTAGGCTTAGTATTTCCGGCAATTGCAATGGCTTCTTTATTTCTTTATGTTCAAAAAAACAAGATTGTTTAGGCTGGATGGTGAGGCAAAATCAAAATTTTTCAAGACTTAGACTTGATTGAATCATAACCCAGATATCTATCTTTTTATTGGAAAGTAGAATATGGTAGAATGCATGATTTCTTTCAAACACAAGTGCAATACGTGCGAAACTTGCTATAGGTATAAATTCGTTTTCACTTTTTTAATCAATAGATCGGGACTGGTCGGTTCCTTTTTTGAAATAAAAAGTCAATGCTTGTAGATCTCTAGGGCGGGGTGGGACGTTCTTATTTTCCTTTTCGATCGAACGCTTTTTTACCCCGACAGATTCACATTAGAATAGTGCTAGTTGATGAGAGTTACTTCAGAAACAAAATAGCGTTAGTTAAGTCGTTAAGTAAAGTATAAGCGAAATTCATTTTGGTTATTCTATCAATTCAATTAAGTCAAATTAAATGCAACTAGATTAGTATGAATTGGCGATCAGAACGTATCTGGATAGAATTTATAAGGGGATCTCGAAAAATAAGTAATTTCTGCTGGGCCTTTATCCTTTTTTTAGGTTCATTAGGCTTTTTATTAGTTGGAACTTCCAGCTATCTTGGTAGGAATTTGATATCTTTATTTCCCTCCCAGCAAATCATTTTTTTCCCACAGGGGATCGTGATGTCTTTCTATGGGATCGCGGGTCTCTTTATTAGCTGCTATTTGTGGTGCACAATTTCGTGGAATGTAGGTAGTGGTTATGATCTATTCGATAAAAAAGAAGGAATAGTGTGTATTTTTCGTTGGGGATTTCCGGGAAAAAATCGTCGCATCTCCCTCCGTTTCCTTATAAATGATATTCAATCTATCAGAATAGAACTTAAAGAGGGTATTTCCCCTCGTCGTGTCCTTTATCTAGAAATCAGAGGCCAGGGGGCCGTTCCTTTGACTCGTACTGATGAGAATTTAACTCCACGAGAAATGGAACAAAAAGCTGCTGAATTGGCCTATTTCTTGCGCGTACCGATTGAAGTTTTTTGAAATGAATCGAACAATGAACGTTTTCTGATTCTCGACTGGGGGTAGAAAAACTAACTCTACAATCCCCAAATTTCCACGGTATAACTTAACGAAATTTTCGTCAGAACGTACCTTTGAGTCAAAGCAAACGTATATTCTATGGAACATCCAAAAAGGGGGTTGTTTTTGTCTGCAAAAAAGAAATTTGATGCCTATAGAAACCCACTCGCCGCACTTCATTAGCAACAAATCGAAATAAGGATAGATTTATCCCCCAAAATTTTGAAATAAAATAAATTGTTTTTAGTTTCCATATTTTGATTTGATAGGCTAGAAACAAATAGCTCGTGGAAATTGATTTTATTTCGTGATGTTTAGTTTTCTCCCCTCTTTCGTTCTCTTCTCTTTAATGAATAACTTGACATTTTGCTACCCCCTTTTTTTGTTTTGATCATCACATTCAGAAAATTATCTCAATTCTTTTTGTGCTATGGTAGGCAGCGGATTTTTTTTTGCACTATTTTTAGAGTTTTTTGTCTCGAAATCCGAATTCCTTAACTTAACTCTTAACTAAAGTGGGTTTTCGGGGATTCACCTAAAGAAAGGAATTGCTTCGAATTTGACCAATTGAAATAGCTGGAAACTTTTTTGCGTATTTTTGCATTCGAAGCGGACTCTTCCTCTTATTTATTCGATTTCTGTATTCTTGTAAGATGCTTTAAAACAAGGACTAATTACCGAATAACAAATAAAAAACAGAGAACGATTCGCAACCTTGGAATAGAACTCATTTTGGTGCAATGAAAAAAATGAAAAAGAAAATTTAAATATTAGATCACGTAGAGGCGACGAATGAGGCCACTTTATTAAATTTAAATTTTATAAAAAAATGGCAAAAAAGAAAGCATTTATTCCCCTTCTATTTTTTGTATCTACAGTCTGTTTACCCTGGTGGAGCTTTCTAGCATTTAATAAAAGTCTGGAATCTTGGGTTACTAATTGGTGGAATACCACACAATCAGAAACTCTTTTGAATGATATTCCAGAAAAGAGTCTTCTAGAAAAATTCCTAGAATTAGAGGAGCTCCTACTGTTGGACGAGATGATAAAGGAATACCCGGAGACACATCTAAATCTAAAAAAGTTTCGTATAGGAATCCATAAAGAAACGATTCAATTGATTCAACTGCACAATGAAGATTGTATCCATACAATTTTGTCCTTTTCGACCAATATAATCTGTTTCGTTATTCTAAGTGGTTATTCTATTATAGGTAATAAAGAACTTATTACTCTTAACTCTTGGGTTCAGGAATTCCTCTATAACCTAAGCGACACAATAAAAGCATTTTCGATTCTTTTATTAACCGATTTATGTATCGGATTCCATTCACCCCATGGTTGGGAACTAATGATTGGCTCTATCTACCAAGATTTTGGATTTTCTCATAACGACCAAGTTATATCTGGCCTTGTTTCCACTTTTCCAGTCATTCTAGATACAATTTTGAAATATTGGATCTTCCGTTATTTAAATCGTGTATCCCCATCACTTGTAGTGATTTATCATTCAATGAATGACTGAAAAAAGGTCTACTGATATTAATTCAATTTAGAATGTTTGGTACTTGGGGCATAAGCATTCCAAAACGTACTGACTCTTTCTACCCACCCAAGGCAGGAAGGTACTCCAATATTCCAGTAAGATTATTCCAGTAAATAGCAGAATCGCGGATAGGGAACTAGACTAGCGACCTACCCAATTTATTGTAGAAATTTTCGGGATCAAAAATTGTACCATGCAAACTATAACTACCCTTTCTTGGATAAAAGAACACATTACTCGATCCATTTCCGTATCAATCATTATATATATAATAACTCAGTCATCCATTTCCAATGCATATCCCATTTTTGCACAGCAGGGTTATGAAAATCCCCGAGAAGCGACCGGTCGTATTGTATGTGCCAATTGTCATTTAGCTAATAAACCCGTGGATATTGAGGTTCCCCAAGCGGTCCTTCCTGATACTGTATTTGAAGCAGTTGTTCGAATTCCTTATGATATGCAACTAAAACAAGTTCTTGCTAATGGCAAGAAGGGGGGTTTGAATGTAGGAGCTGTTCTTATTTTACCCGAGGGGTTTGAGTTGGCTCCAACCGATCGTATTTCTCCCGATATGAAAGAAAAGATAGGCAATCTTTCTTTTCAGAGCTACCGACCAAATCAAAAAAATATTCTTGTGATAGGCCCTGTTCCGGGGCAAAAATATAGTGAAATAACCTTTCCTATTCTTTCACCGGACCCTGTTACTAAAAAAGATGTTCACTTTTTAAAATATCCCATATATGTAGGCGGTAATAGGGGAAGGGGTCAAATTTATCCTGACGGAAGCAAGAGTAACAATACTGTTTATAATGCTACAGCAGCGGGTATAGTAAAGAAAATAATACGAAAAGAAAAGGGTGGATACGAAATAACCATAGGGGATGCCTCGGATGAGCGGCAAGTCATTGATATTATTCCTCCAGGGCCAGAACTTCTTGTTTCAGAGGGTGAATCCATCAAACTCGATCAGCCATTAACGAGTAATCCTAATGTGGGTGGGTTTGGTC